ATAGATATCATATTCATGGAATACGATTCACTTTCAAGATGCCTTGGTGGTGAAATGGTAGACACGCGAGACTCAAAATCTCGTGCTAAAGAGCGTGGAGGTTCGAGTCCTCTTCAAGGCATAATATTGAGAATGCTCATTGAATTGGAATAAGTTCGGCAGCGGATCACAAAATCTTGGTGATCCTCTCTATCTAATGAATGGGGAATCCGCTTTGAAATCGTCCGTCCGCCCTGCACCCACCCCCGAGTATATGCTTCAACAGGAATCACACAAGGGTGGATTGATACAATCTAAACCTCTGGTAAAATGCCCCCCGTAACCCAGCAGATAAAGTGCATTACATAGTCCGTTTTAGGGATTGGCGACTACCCATTCAGTGACTTTGGCACTGGACGTTCCCAAAATGGGTACTATCGGGTCGGGTGAATTCAATAATAGACGCCTGGTGGCATTCCAGCTTTCCTTCTCCTTTCAGGACCTATCCGAAAGAGAATCCAGTACTTCTCGGTCGGGAATATCTGAATAGGGCGAACCGCCTCGTGGATATCTTTGCTTCGAAACAAAAACAATTAGAATTAGGCTCGGTCAACTGGAATGTCTATTATCCATATAGGGGATCTTCCAATCGGGAAGATCCATCGACCTGAGACGAAGAGAAAGGTCTATCTATTTTATTTAGTTATTCAGTTAAACCAATGATTCGTTATTGGAGCAGATAGCAAAAACCATTTCATCCGACATGCGTATTTTTGATTTTCCAATGGATTTACATCTTTCATTAATGGAAATTTTTTGATGTAGTGAGTAATAGCTCTGGTTGTTCGCTGTTCAAGAATTCTTGTTTAGGCAGTTCATACCATCCATACATAGTGTTTTGATCTAAGATTTCAATTCTTCCATGTTTCAGCAGTAGCATATTCTTCCATGGAGCTAAGGTCCATGGAAGAAAGAGGTGTTTCCGCGACTCTACCGCCCAGTCAATTCCGTTCCACTTAATCCCTATTTCATGACCACATATCTTTCCGGCTAAGTAATGGGAAACCCTTCTCCTGTTACATGAATCCAATTTTCATTTCATCCGGGAAAAGCCATCTTTTTCTCAACAATGTCTTTGCCATTTGATCCAATAGCCTTCCGTTAGATAGGAACAGATTTGATAAATACTGATAACTCTCAGATGGAGTATTAGAACGGGAAAATCCAAATGAACTATTGGCTCTAAGCCATCTCTGGCGATGAATCAAGAATTCGAAGTGCTTTTCTTTCCTATTCTTGATAAACCAGCTTTGAGATAGAGATGTAATAGGATCTTGGGAAATAAAAACAATAAGCCCCTTTAACATCTCTTCATCTTCATCTGCAAAGAATTCTCGATGTAAAAACACAGAGACAGAGGGCTCATCTTGGAATAGGAAAAAGAGTGGATCCGGGGGGTCCCAAATGAATCGGCTTATTCGAAAAAAGCCTTGTTCTTTGGAAGATCTAGCTCGTGCCTGGTACTGCATGGTTCCACTCTGCAAGAACTCCGAATCCTTCTCTTGAAGCTCATCCTTCTCTTGAAGCTCATCCTTCTCTTGAAGCTCATCCTCCTCATCATCAATGAGCCCCCGCCCGGCCCAATAGGGAAATCCCAAATCATCGGGCCTTTCGATACAATCAAATAGAAAGCCCCAAGGGCGCCATATTCTAGGAGCCCAATCTATGTGATCGAAGAAATCCTCCTCTATTTCCCCTTCTTCAACCTCCGATTCGTATTTTTGATAGAGAAATCTCTGATCAACGATAGAACGAGATCCATTTTGTATCATATATAAGGGATTCCTTGGTTCGGGCCGAAGAAGGAATGTCACTCGATCATTATCAAACTGACTGTAATCTCTTTCTGTCCGCGAGTATACCATCAGAGCGCCTTCTATTTCTACTAGGCCATGAACTAGATCAGAATCATTCTCAACGAACCGATAAGAAGCGATCCTATTTTTTTCATCGGGTCCGGGTAGAGACCAAAGGTCTTGAGCGACCGATCCGGCAGAACAACTCAAAAGATAAAGAAGTATCGTTAATTTCTTCATGCTCGTTCCAAGTTCGAAGTACCATTTGTACAAATAAGGATCCCCTTCGTCACACAATTGCTTCTTTATATAGATAGATATAGGATCTATGAGGCAATTACCTAGAAGTACTTTTTGTGCAACAGCCCTTCCTATCTGATAGAAAAGGATCCCGTGATCCTGAACCGGTATTACATGGGCTCGCAAATCCCAAGTTTGTCTATGAAGAGCTAATCTAATTGTATTAGTGTCTAGAATTGATTTCTTCTGTGTAATACTAATTGATAGGGCCTCATTGGCAAGTGCTGCAAGATCTCGTGCATTGGGACCCATGGCTGTGGACCCGAATCGATTAGTATGGAACATTTTCTTTTCCAAGTGAAATCCCTTAGTATATGAAAGAGTGAAAAAGCGCTTTCGTTGTTGTGGAATAAGAAGCCTTCGTA